TGCGGTTGGAGGGAATTGAACCCTCAATACTCTGCTTGGAAGGCAATCAATTTACCATTAATTTACAACCACTGAATAATAATATATAAGAGGTAATCCAGCCACAGGTTCCCCTACGACTACCTTGTTACGACTTCACCCCAGTTACTAATTAATTATTATTAGATGATGATACAAAGAAATATAATACCTTGAGATAAAAAATCCATTTCAAAAAATATTTATATTGCTTCATATCATAAATCTAACTTCAAATTAAGTTAATTTCCATGGCGTGACGGGCGGTGTGTACAAGACCCAAGAACATATTCACCGCAGCATGCTGATCTGCGATTACTAACGATTCCAACTTCATGTTTTCGAATTGCAGAAAACAATCTGAACTGAGGTAAAATTTGAGGATTTGCTCCTATTCACATAATTGCATCCTTTTGTTTTTACCATTGTAGCACGTGTGTAGCCCAGCTTATAAAGGTCATGAAGACTTGACGTCATCCTCGCCTTCCTCCTACTTATAATAGGCAGTCTATTTAGATATTAAATATAACTAAATAAAAGGGTTGCGCTCGTTACAGGACCTAACCAAACATCTCACGACACGAGCTTACGACAGCCATGCAACACTTGTAATAGATATTATTTTTTAATCGTTAAATCAAAAAATTCTATTATTCAAAAACTGGTAAGGTTTTTCGCGTTTTATCGAATTAAACCACATGCTCCACCGTTTGTGTGAGTCCCCGTCAATTCCTTTAAGTTTCAATCTTGCGATAGTACTTCCCAGGCGGATTGTTTAATGTGTTAACTACAACACCGAATTTAATATCCGATGTTTAACAATCATCATTTACAGTATGGACTACGTGGGTATCTAATCCAATTTGCTCCCCATACTTTAGTATTTCAATGTCAGTATTGATCTAGGTAATCGCCTTCGCTTTATGAAATTCTTCTTAAGTTTTGCGAATTTTACCTCTTAACTAAGAATTCTATTACCCCCTCTCAAACTCAAGTAGATTAGTCTTGAATGCATTTTTAATATATAAATATTAAGATTTCACAATCAACATCGTATCTACCACCTACATACCCTTTACGCCCAGTAATTCCGAATAATGCTAGTCCTCTCTGTATTACCGCGGCTGCTGGCACAGAGTTAGCCAGGACTTATTCTTTAGGTACAGTCATTATCTTCCCTAAAAAAAGAACTTTACACCCAAAAAAGGCTTCATCATTCACGCAATATTGCTGGATCAGGCTTTCGCCCATTGTCCAATATTCTTCACTGCTGCCTTCATATAAAGTTTGGGCCGTGTTTCAGTCCCAATGTGGCTGATCATCCTCTCAGACCAGCTAAGGATCATAGGCTTGGTGAGCTATTACCAATCCCCAACTACCTAATCCTATATGGGCTATTTAACAAGCGATATCATAATCCTTTGGGTATTCAGTATTTGTATTTAGTACATATTACTATGTACTATTCTAATTTTCATTATATACGTATTCTGATCTCGTCAAATTATAACCCATACATTACTCACCCGTACGCTACTTTACCTCTAATTTAGAGATTTCGTTCAACTTGCATGTGTTAGACATATTGCTAGCATTCATTCTGAGTCAGGATCAAACTCATTTAAATTTTTTAAGACAATCTCCTTCTTTTTATTATTAATTTGTTATCCAATTAAACTTTAACATGTTTCCCATATTATATATATAGTAAATATGTCTAATAATTATTTCACACATAAGTTCAATATGTTTTTAGGTGTTTCCAATTATCCAATGAAAGTTAAATTTTAAGATAACATTATTTAAGTTTGTATTTAATACATTCAAAATCACATTTTTTATTTAAATAATATATAATTGATATTTATATTATATATTTTATATTCATATATAAAAAAATATTATATTCGAGATTACATGGGTAATTTAAACATTAAATAAGATTTTATTATTTTGTTATTTAAAATTTAAAATTTAAAAATAATATGAAAATTCAATTAGATCCAAGATATAAAGACATAGTTTTAACTAAACTAATAAATACATTAATGAAAAATGGAAAAAAATCTATAGCTGAAAAAGCTGTATATAAAACATTAGAATTAATAAAGACTAAATACAATAAGAGCCCATTGCCTATATTAAAAGAAGCAATAGAAAATATAAAACCTTCTGTTGAAGTAAAAACAATAAAAAAACACGGAAAAGAGTATAGAATACCATGTGAAATAAATACAAAAAGACAGCAATCATTAGGAATAAGATGGATAGTAAAAAGTTTAAAAAAGAGTAGCGAAAAAGGACTAAAATTCAAATTATTTAATGAGATAATGAATGCATTAAATAAAAAAGGATTAGCCTACAAAATGAAAGACGATATGCATCAACAAGCTGAAAAAAATCGTTCAAACATTCACTATCGTTGGTAATAATATGGCGGATATAGCTCAGTTGGTTAGAGTGTCAATCTGTGACTTTGAATGTCAAGGGTTCAATTCCCTTTATTCGCCTATAGTGGGATATAGCCAAGTGGTAAGGCGCGGGTTTTTGATATCTGTATACAAAGGTTCGAATCCTTTTATCCCAGTTTAAGGTGTTTGTAGCTTAATAGGATAGAGTATCATACTACGAATTTGATGGATGAAAGTTCAATTCTTTCCAAACACATATGAATAATATTAAATATAGACAATTAATTAATTTTTTTTATATCTTATTTTACTTCTTTTTAGTATACAATCTATTTTTATTTTTAATAGATAATAGATTAAATAATAATATTGGATATACTATTACTTACTCTGTTTTTATTGTAACCTCATTGTTTCATTTAATGCAGTATTTTCATGACAATAGAATTAATGGAAAACATGAATTAGACTATATAAATATTTCTCGTATTGGAATTTATTACTTTAAACAGGTCATAGTTTATTATTTATATAACTGTTGTTCTTTGGTGTTTATATCTATGATGTCAGTAATCTTTTTCAGTTCTTATAATTTATATCATATTGCGTATTTTTATTTGGTATTATTAATAAGTATGTTAATATTAATAGTAACTAGTTATGTAATATTATTATCTTTTTACAACTTTAAATATGATAGTATGATAACAATGTGCTTTATATTAGTTACAAACATACCAAATATTATTATATCCGGAAAGATTATCCATTATATAAATATAGAAGATATGAATTCATTTTACTTAGTATTATTGGTAACATTATTAATTATATACATTAACTTATTATATTTTGTTTTATATATTTCAATATTAAATAAAAGCTAAGTATGAATATTATAGGACATTACAATCTTATTTCAAGTCTATTTTTTACATTTTTTTTATTAGTTATCATTATATTATATAGAAAAATGAACATAAATAGTAGAATTATTAATTTAGTGAATATTATTATTCTAGTAATATTTATCAACATAATAATATCATTTTTCTCTTTTGTATATTCTTATATAATATCTGACTTTTCAATATTAAATATACAATTAAATTCTCATTCTAAAATATCAATGATATATAAAATAGCCGCAGTATGGAGTAATCATGAAGGATCTATGTTGTTGTGGGTTTTTTTATTAAATCTCTATAATTTTTTAAATAATCATAAATTAAATACATTACCTTTAAATATTAAACTAAAAGCTTTGTTTATTCAAAATCTAATTTTGTTTTTTTTTCTCTCATTCATAATAATGACATCGAACCCATTTTTATACACATTAACTACCAACATAAATGGATCCGAATTAAATCCAATATTACAAGATTTTGCCCTAGTTATTCATCCTCCGTTAATATATGCTGGTTATATAGGTACTTCAATAATATATATAAACGCCATGATTTTTTATTTAATAAAGATAAAAATAAATACTATTATTAATACTATAAAAACTTATGCTATTTTATCATGGTCATTTTTAACAATAGGTATAAGTCTAGGTAGCTGGTGGTCATATTACGAGTTAGGATGGGGAGGTTACTGGTTTTGGGATCCGGTTGAAAATACTTCTCTTATGCCATGGATAATATTAACTATGTTATTACACTCTTTGAGTAAAAAAAGACAAATTTTAACATTTATTACTTATTTGATTAGTTTATTTTCATTTTTATTTTCTATTCTCGGTTTATTTTTTGTCCGTTCAGGTATTCTAATGTCAGTTCATATATTCGCCAATGATTCTTATCGTGGTTACCTTATTTTATTTTTTTATTGCATATTATTAATAATATCCACTCATTTCTTAATTGGATATAAAAAAAGCATCTTTTATATATATAAAAAAGACTTCAATATATATGTTACCTTTAATTTAATAATGCTGTTTATAATACTTTTAACTGTTTTTATAGGTACTGTAACACCTCCTATATTACTTAATTTCTTTAAAATAAGTATAACAATTGGTTCAAATTATTACAATTATATTCTAACCCCAGTAATGATATCCGTACTATTAGTCTTAATTTTTGCAACATTAAATATGTTTATTAGAACCAATTTTAAAGATTTATATATTTATATTCTAGTTCTTATAACATTACCAATTTTATCAATCTATTTATTTAAAATAGAATGGCTAACATATGTAGGGTGTGTAATATTAATATTATTGTGCATAGTTTTAATATTGTATATCTTTAAAATAAATTATTTTATTATTAATAATAAAATATCCTTATTGTCTTCACATACAGGGCTGGCTATTTTTATATTCGGAGCCTTGATATCAAATATAGGGCAATATGAAAGTATTCAAATTATGAACCCTGGAGAGTTTATTAATATTAGAGGAAATAAATTCTACTTTAGAGGAGTTAATTATTTAACCACAAATATTTATCATTCATATTTTGGAAATATATTAGTCAAATTAAATAATAATGGATTATCAATGTTGTTTCCAGAGAAACGTTATTATTTCGTAAAGGGTATATACACTAGTAAGGCAAATATAAAGACTAATTATTTATCTGATATATACGCTATTATAGGTGACGGTAACATAATAGATGGCTGGTATATTAGGATTTATCATTCTCCACTAGTAGTTTTTATATGGATTGGATTTATTTTTGTTTTTTTTAGTGGTATATTTCTGTATANNTNNNTTAATTATGTTGAACCTAAAAAATATATTAATTGGATTTAGATAAAAAGTGTGTAACGTATTACTATTAATTCATATGAATAAATATAATGAGGATTAAAATAAATTCATCTAACAAAAACATAAATATCATCGGTTCATATAACAATAAGATTGTTCTTTTCATCTCCAGTAACCAAATCAAGACAAAAAATATTAAAATACTTAAAGAGATGATAATGGAAAGACTATCTGAGTTAGGTATTAAACAGGTATATTTACTTAAAGAAGAAACTAAATATTTTTTAGAAAAGTAATGAAAGTAGTAAACTCTTTGAAATCTGCTAAATTAAGACATAAAGGTAATATTATTGTAAAACGTAGAAATAAAATATTTATTATTAATAAGATAAAACCGAAGTTCAAGGTAAGACAAGGATAAGATGGGACAATCAATAAATACAACAGGATTACAGTTGACAACTACTAAAGCATGGTTATCTAAATGGTATGTGGATACAAACTACAACAGTTACTTACATGAGGACATTTTAATAAGGGATTATTTATCAAATAAATTAAAACAATTGAAATTATACAATAGCAAAATATTGATAAAAAGAGGAAATGATATAATTAAACTATTTATTAATATAGCTAGTATAAAAAGAGATCAAAACTTTAAAGGAAAAGATATTAAACATATACAAGAGTTTATAAAAGATAAGGATACTGATATTATCAAGAATACACTTACTAAATTAACAAACAAAAAAATAATAATTAATATAAGAATTGTAGATAATTTCGATGCCCAAATTCTTTCTCAGTACATAGCTCGTAAACTAGAATTACGCCAACAATTTAAAAATATATTTAATAAGATAATAAATAAAATAGAAAGATTAAAAAAAAACAATAGATATAAAGGGCTACGTATTCAATGTTCTGGTAGACCAAATGGAAATGAAATGGCTTCTATACAATGGTATAAATACAAACAAATACCACTTCATTCGTTTAATACAAACGTGGATTATTCTTATACAACAGCTTTAACTAAATATGGTATTTGTGGTATCAAAGTATGGATTGCTTATAGATAAACATAGAGAGAATGACTGAGTGGGTTAAAGTGATAGACTGTAAATCTATTGTGACGTATGTTACATCACAGGTTCGAATCCTGTTTCTCTCAATTATGACAAAAAGATTAATTCAAAAATTTAGAATATCTCGTCAAATAGGTGAAGATCTATGGGGAACATTTAAAAAAATAAACTATAAACAAAGATCAGGACAACATGGTAAAAAGAGAGTATCAATAAAAGAAAAAAATTATATATTTCAAGAAGATAAAAAATTTAAAATAAAAAACTTATCTAAAAAACTAATATTATTAAAATTAAGAAAATATTATATAAATATATCTAAAAAACAATTCAATTCATTCAGTAAAAAATTAAATTCTAAAGAATCATTAACCCAATTATTAGAGAAACGTATAGATACAATTATATATAGACTTAATTTTGCTTCTAGTTTTATGGAAGCTCGTCAATTAATTAATCATGGCCATGTACTAATAAACGGACGTTCGATTACAAAGACTAGTTACATTACTAATATAGGTGATAAAATAGAAATAATTAAAAATTATTACCCTTTATTAAAGAAATCAATAATAAAAAGAATAAAGAAAAAATCCATACATATCAACTGTCCTAATTACTTAGAAGTTAATTATAATGTATTTTGTGCTGTCTTGGTTAAACAACCGGAAATAGATTCTATACCTTACCCAACAATAAAAAATAATGAATTTATAAATAATTATAAATTCTAACATATGTTTAATATATGTTTAATATAGAATCAATAAGTTTTATTGAATTAACATCATCAATTGTAAAAAAACATAACGTATAAAATAATTGGTAAGAGTAATAAACACTTGCTTCCACTTCTAAAAATTTAATTAATATGATGTAATCTATAACATCATATTCAGGATTTATATTGTCCAATTTTGTTAAAATACTATCTGATAATCCATAAGAATTCATGATTGATTCTATTAAATGGTGTATACCACTATATCTAAGATCATGAAATATATTTAAAACCCACATAATCACCCAGCTATAAAATGAGTAATAAAAAACTATTTTAAAAAAAAATAATAGAAATAGAAATAAGATAAAGATATATGGTTTGTAATTGTTTATTATATTGTTGTTCATAGTTATTTCGAACTTGTGTTCTGCAGGACTTGAACCTGCGACTTATGGTTTAGAAAACCACAACTCTATCCGACTGAGCTAAAAACACTTCTTATTTAGATAATTTATAAGTTGAATTTTGTATAACATGATATTTATTTTTCTAAAAACGATATCTTTAACGTCTTTTTCATAATTAAATTTATTTGCTCATATACAGGTCTTATTTATTAAAACATGAGATTCATATTTTATCAGTTTCAACATTGTTAATTTCTTTATAACTTTCTTAAATTTCTAATCTATAGGTAATTACCCTATTACTTTTAATGAGTTCAAACTTTCCTCTATTGCAGTATGTATGACAATAGCAAATATCCAATTATCTAAATTATAGTCTTTTTAGGTATAAAAAAATAAATTTTAGAACGATTAAAAGTATGCTTACTCTCATTTATATTTCTATTAACGATTAAATTTGAATATATTTTATAACTATTATCAATTACAGTTTTAGAGATCGTATTTCTTAGGGTAAATGTAGACGATATACCTTTTCTTTTTATGGCTATTAGTACCCCTGTAAATGTTTGTTTACGTTTCAATTTTTTAGATATTATTGAATTGATTGTTACGAAATCACCTATTTTAATATTTTTTATTTTATCTTTTTTAATGTAACGGTTCTCTATTGTTTTTATTATATTAGATGTCATATTTATTTTTTTTTATATTTTTATATAATTTATATTTTCTGTTATAAATAACTAGATTTTCTATAACTCCTATATTGATTATTTTTTTAATGTAATCTATAAAATATGAAATAACTGGATTATATTGATTATTGCTTGGTAATGGATATGTTATTAGATTAGGGTTATTGTTGCTATCAACTAAAGATATGACTGGTATTTTTAAAGAAATAGCTTCATTTATAAAGGCATGTTTATGATTTATATTAAATATAACAATAACATCTGGTACATTTCTAATCAATGTTATATTCTCTGTAATCTCATGTTCTTTTTTTAAATTTTTATAATTATTTATTAATGTTATAAGATTAGAAAGCGATCCATTTAATAACTGGGAAGATTGTATGTATTGTACATATTTATTTGATTCATTATTAAAATCATCTTTTTGTAAAATATTAACTGTTTTTTCTATATTTAATATATGTATCCCATTTATATGACCAAATAAATAATTTTCCATTTGTGGATTCCATATAGATTTACTATGACCAATATAAGAACTTAATGATGCTAGTTGTTTTAGTATTTTATTATTCATGTTTATCTGATATTCTGAACATAATTATTGGATAATTACATTAAATAATAAAACATTGAAATTACGGAAGTTTTATTGTTTGTAATATTTTTAATAATACAGATAATGTGTAATTATTTACATTTTCTGTATAAATATCATAAGATTTTATAACATGTTCTAATGATTCTTTAGAATTTGAAATTAATTTAATATATTTATTATTTAAATCATTTTCAGATTTTTCTTTTTTAAACTGTAATAGTGTATCTTGGTAAGTATTAAATAATCTTTTTCTGATTTTTAATATTTTTGCAATATTAGGAAGTATTTCTTTAATTAATACACCATATATTGTAAAAAATGTAACTAAACACCAAAATATCTGAGATGAATATGTGTATTTATCTAATTGTGGCATAAAAAATTATTTTAAATGAAAAGAAGAATCTTATTTATAAGTCTAATAACGTATAAGTTACCATTTCGTATCATATTGAAACATACGAAATTGCTGAGTTAGAGCTAAATTAACATACTTAATACTTTTAGATGAGTCTTGATATATTACCTCGATATAACCTGATAAAGGAAAGTCTTTTCTCATTGGATACCCTTCAAATCCATAATCTGTTAGGATTCTTCTTAGATCAGTATTGTTAATAAATAATACTCCGTATAAATCCCATACTTCACGTTCACTCCAATTAGCGTTAGGGTATATATTCATTATCGAATTCATTGATATTATCTCATCGTTGAATGTCTTAATGTTGATACGATTATTGTATTTTAAACTTAATAAACAATAATTAAGCTCAAATCTATTTAACCTTTCTGGAAAGTCAACACATACAATATCAATGAGTTGTTTATATAAAGTGTTTGTATTATCTTTCAATATCTTTAATACTTTATACAAATATATATTTGGTATCATTAATGTTATGTCTTTTTTATTATTTGAGTATTTATTAACTCTCTGATAACTGATATATGCAGGTATAATATTAATTATATTTAAATAAAAATTCAAGAAGTAATAAGAACGGATTAGTATGCAGAGTAGGGTTAGAATATATAATATTAATCATTACTAATTAGTTATACTACATTTTATTTCTTTTTTGTTATTTGAATAATTTAATGTAAATTAATAGAATCATTTAAATATATACAAACTAGTACAGTAAATACATAGGCTTGTAGTGCAGCGATTCCTATTTCAAGTCCAGTAATTAAAAATACTATAATAAGTGGAATTAAATGTAATACATAAAATATACCTCCAATTGAAAGCATTGTCCATGAGAACCCTGCTAATATTTTAAGAAGAGAGTGACCACTCATCATATTTGCGAATAAACGTATCGCTAAACTAAATGCTCTGCTTACATAACTTATTAATTCTATTACTACTAAAAAAGGAGCTAAAGCAATTGGTGCTCCAGGCGGTAAAAAAAAACTAAAGAAGTGTATACCATGATGAACGAAACCAATTATAGTTATACCTATGAATATAGATAAAGATAAAAAGAAAGTAACAATAATATGACTTGTTACAGTAAAACTATATGGAATCATACCTAATAAATTACATACTAATATGAATAGGAATAATGTTATCATAAACGGAAAATATCTATTCCCTTTTTCACCTACGTTTTCATATAATAGATTATATACAAATTCGTATATCATTTCAGCAAATGCTTGTTGACGTCTAGGTATTATTTTAGCGTTTTTTATAGCATTTTGGAAAAAATATATTATTAAGAATGCTGCTAATATCATAAATAGAGATGAATTTGTTACTGAGTAATCAACATAAAATACTTGAATTGGTATTAAAGCGATTATTTGAAATTGTTCAAGAGGAGAAATAATAAACATTTTTTTTTATTTTTATAAATTTAAAATCTTATTTAATTATAATGCAAGGAATAAAGATAATTTATGAGTATATATTAATATAGAAGACGCATACAGAAATAATAAAGTTATTATGATTAAAGTAATACTTATTAATATAGATAAAGATTTGTTCATTTGAGTTAAGAATATCCATGAGTTTGATTTTTCAAAATAAATTAAACGTATGATATATATATAGTAAACAGTCCCAATAACACTAGTTAGTATACCTATTATAGTTAGATTATACATTGATTCATTCATTGCCGAAGCAAATAAATATAATTTGCTGAAAAAACCAGCCAATGGAGGTATACCAGCCATTGAGAATAACATAAATGTTAATGAAATTGCCAATAATGGGTTATATTTAGAAAGATTAGTTAGCTCTTTTAAATATTTTATTTCTATCGATTTATTTTTGGCTTTAATAGAAATTATAGTACTGTATATATTAATACTCATTATAATATATATCAATATATACATTATAGATGCTTGAATAGATTCAATTGAACCAACTGATACACCTATTAATATATAACCTATATGACCAATGGCACTATAAACAAGTAATCTGATTATTTTAACTTGATATAAAGCAGCAATACTTGCTAAAATCATAGATGCTATTGAGCAATATACAAAAACATTGTTTATATTTTCTACAATTTCATAAAATGAATATATAAAAATACGGAAAATAACAGTAAGAATAACAATTTTGGGAACAATTGCAAAAAATGCAGTAACCGAAAGAGGAGAACCTTCATACACATCCGGTAGCCACATATGAAATGGTACGGCACCTAATTTAAATAATAATGAAACTATTATTAATAATAAACCTAACGAAATAGCAATAATATAATTATCTCCTAAATAATTCAAACATATAGATAATTTATATAGTTGTTCTATATTAATAATTCCTGTAAATCCATAAAGAATAGAAAATCCTAATAATAAAAAACCAGAAGAGAAAACACCTAATATAAAGTATTTGAAACTTGCTTCTGTTGAATATTCAGAATCTTTCTTCATAGAAGCCAATACATAAAAAGAAAGACTTTGTAGTTCTATCGCTAAATAAATAGAAATTAAATTAAAAGATCCTAATAAAAGTAGTAATGCGATAATGGAAAGCAATAATAACAATACGTATTCATAAGAATATATTTTCTGGTCTTTTAAATAATCAAGTGACATTATAATACATGACACAGAACCAATTAACACAATTAATTTGATAACTAGGCTAAAATTATCTAAGATAAAGGCATTATTTAAAGTAATTAAATAAATATAAGGATTCATACTAAGTATAATTATTGAAATTATAATTGAATATACTGCAAGAATACTAATATTTTTAATAATTATATATTTATTATTTATTATAGAATATAATAATAATATAATAACCACTGTAAATATATAGAACTCAGCCGCTAAAGATTGGAGAGTATTTATAAATATCATATGTTATATCTAGATTTACGGCTTATGGATTGATATAATTACATTATTTATTCATTAATAATTATAAAATGTTAATAAATAGATAGCAAGTTATAAACTGATAAATGAATATAATCAAGGAAAATATTTGGATATATACCCATTAATAATATCATTATAACTAAAGGTATAAAGATCATAAATTCACGATAATTAATATCATTAAATGGGTTAATGTAATTAACATTAATATTACCAAAAGCAACTCTATTATATAACCACATTGCATAACCTGCACCTAATATTATACCTAAAGAAGCGATAAAACATATAGAACTATTAGTTTGGAATGTAGATAATAATATTAAAAACTCTCCTATAAAACTACTTGTCCCAGGTAATGATATATTAGATAAAGTAAAAAATAAAAATAATAAAGAGAATATAGGCATAGTTAAAGTAATACCAGAGTAATATTTTACTATTCTAGTATGATGTCTGTCATACAATATTCCTATACATAAAAATAAAGCACTAGATATAAATCCATGACTTAACATTAATAATATACTTCCTTCAATAGCTTCAACATTAAGAGTAAATAACCCAATAGTCACAAAGTTCATATGAGCGACTGATGAATATGCAATTATTTTTTTTAAGTCAATTTGTCTTAACGTTGTTAATGAAGTATAAACGATTGCAATTACACTCATTGAAAAAATTAATGGCATATAATAGTAGTTAGCATCTGGGAACATACTTAAAGAGAATCTTAGGAATCCATATGTACCTAATTTAAGCAATATACCAGCTAATATTACTGAACCAGCCGTAGGTGCTTCTACATGTGCTTCAGGTAACCAAATATGTACTGGTACCATTGGTACTTTTACTGCAAAAGAGGCAAAGAAAGCTATCCATAAAATTAATTGAGTATTTTTACTAAATTCTGTAATTAATAATGTATTTAAATCTGTTGTACCAACATTATAATATATTATTAAGATTGCTAAAAGCATTAGTAAAGAACCAAGTAAGGTATATAAGAAGAATTGAAACGCAGCATGGATTTTTCTTTCTCTTGCACCCCAAATACCTATAATTAGAAACATTGGAATTAATACGCTTTCGAAAAAAATATAAAAAAATATTAAATCAACTGCACTAAAGAGATTTAATATTAGAGATTCTAATAGTAAAAATAATATCATATATTCTTTTACATATATTTTGATACTGTTCCAACTAGATAGAAGACATAATGGAATTAAAAAGGTAGTTAAAATAATAAAGAAAATAGAGATTCCGTCAATACCAATACTAAAGTTTATATTAGAATACGGAATTAATTCAAACTTAGTTATAAATTGGAATTTTGATGTCGTATTGTCAAATAAAACCCATAAAAAAATAGACAAGATAAAAGTAACTAATGAAACTGTTAATGAAGTTAAACGAATAATTTGAAGATTCTCATTATTTGTAATAAGTAGTATTATTATACCAAATAACGGAAATATAATTGTTAGTAATAATATATTATCTATAAACATTTTTTATTTTATTAAATTTTTAATTTAGTTACATTATTTATAATTTGCAGTATAATGTAGATTTAAACTATATAAATACATAATAACATTAATAATATCATGATAAAATCATTTAAAGAAAAATTTAAATTAACAATACTTGCTAATAATGCCAGTCCTACTCCTCCTGTTGGACCCATGTTAGGTCAGAGAGGTCTAAATATTATGGAATTTAGTAAAAACTTTAATAATCAGACAAAAGATATTAAAGACGAAGTTCCTATTCCTATCGATGTGACAGTTCAAAAAAATAAAACTTTTTCTATTAAATTAAAAAAGCCAGTAAATAGTTTCTTCTTAAAAAGAGGTTCTAATATAGAAAGCGGAAGTTCGGAACCCAAAAATTCTATAGTGTCAACAATGAAGGTAGGTATGCTGTATGAAATAATTAATACAAATAATCCTAATTTGGATGAAAACGATAAAATTAATAAATGCAAGTCATTAATAGCAACAGCTAAGTCTATGGGTATTGAAATAATCGAATAATCACATAAGAGAGATGGCTGAGTGGCCGAAAGCGATAGTTTGCTAAACTACATCACTAATTACAGTGACACGGGTTCAAATCCCGTTCTCTCTTATATTAGGAAGAATAGCTCAGTTGGTTAGAGTATAGACCTGTCACGTCTAGGGTCGCGGGTTCAATTCCCGTTTCTTCCGTAATAATACTATGTTTCTTATATTACATCATATTTTTTCCAATTATTAACATACTAATGTCTAATCATACAAAATATGAATATGTTTACTTCATGTCTGAAATTAAACAATTCAATTTATTATCTACAGATAGTATAAGATGGTTATTTTCCACAAACCATAAAGATATAGGTACATTATATATCATATTTGGTATATTATCAGGACTAATAGGAACATGTTTTTCTATATTAATCAGAATGGAACTTGGTTTTCCTGGAAATCAAATACTTCAGGGTAATCATCAATTATATAACGTAATAATAACAGCTCATGGATTAATAATGATCTTTTTTATGGTAATGCCTGCATTAATAGGAGGTTTTGGTAATTGGTTAGTTCCAGTGATGATAGGTGCTCCTGATATGGCGTTTCCTAGATTAAATAATATTAGTTTCTGGTTATTGCCTCCGGCATTAATATTATTATTAAGTTCTTCTCTAGTTGAAGTTGGAGCTGGTACTGGATGGACGGTATATCCACCACTTAGCTCAATTCAAGCGCATTCAGGTGCCTCTGTTGACTTAGCTATCTTTAGTTTACATTTAGCTGGACTTGGTTCATTATTGGGTTCTATTAACTTTATTACCACTATTTTTAATATGAGATCACCAGGTTTAACAATGAATAGATTACCATTATTTGTATGGGCTATGTTAATAACTGCGTTTTTAATACTACTTTCATTACCAGTATTAGCTGGAGCGATAACTATGTTATTAACAGATCGTAATTTTAATACAACATTTTATGACCCAGCAGGAGGTGGTGATCCTATATTATATCAACATCTATTTTGGTTTTTTGGTCATCCTGAAGTTTATATTTTAATCGTTCCTGGATTTGGTATCATTAGTCATATTATTGTTAAATATTCTTCTAAAAAATCTATTTTTGGTTATTTAGGAATGGTATATGCAATGTTAAGTATTGGAGTACTAGGATTTATAGTATGGGCTCATCATATGTATACTGTTGGTATGGATATAGATACAAGAGCATATTTTACAGCAGCTACAATGATTATTGCCGTTCCTACTGGAATAAAGATATTTAGTTGGTTAGCTACTATGTGGAGAGGTATTGTTGTATTTAATACTCCAATGTTATTTGCAACAGGGTTTATATTCTTATTTACTGTTGGAGGTTTAACTGGAGTTATATTAGCTAATGCAGCTATTGATACTGCATTACATGATACATATTATGTGGTTGGTCATTTCCATTATGTTTTATCAATGGGTGCTGTTTTTGCAATGTTTGCAGGTTTCTATTACTGGTTATATAAAATTACCGGTTTCAAATATTCTGAGCATTTAGGTAAAATTCATTTTTGGTTAACATTTATAGGTGTTAATGTTACATTTTTTCCAATGCATTTTTTAGGTTTAGCTGGAATGCCTAGAAGAATTCCTGATTATCCTGACGCTTTCTATATCTGGAACGCTATTTCTTCACTAGGTTCACAAATTACTTTTATTGGTACTTTATTCTTTTTTTATGTTATTTATAAATCATTCGCTCTTAGATATTGGAGACAATAGTATTTATTTATTGTTATTATAAATAAAAATTTAATAAGAATAAGTAATATAAAAATATGTCCATGATTAAATAAGATTATATAAAAAAGAGAGATTTATATAAATGAGATTAATTTGGTTAGATTATTTTACAATTTTTATTTATATCATAATAGGAATCTTACTGTCAATTATTATTATCACATTATCCTATGTATTAGTTACTCAACAATATGATAATGAAAAATTATCTGCATATGAATGTGGATTCTCTCCATTTGATGATGCAAGAAGTAAGTTTGATGTTAAATTTTATCTAGTTTCAATCTTATTTATAATATTTGATCTGGAAGTTACATATTTATTTCCATGGATTACGATTATCTCTGACATGGATATCTTAGGTTATTGGTCTATGTTCTGGTTTTTAATCATATTAACTGTTGGATTTATTTATGAATGGTGCAAAGGTGCGTTAGAGTGGTAAATTATTTGTATCATATAAATAGTGTAAATAATCAATAGTTTTATTAATGTAACTAAATATACATAATCTAAAAATATAACTAATATGAATATTTTAAATATCTTTAATAATTATATATATACTGATGCGAGCGTTCCTTATCAATTAGGATTTCAAGATTCTGCATCTCCGATGGCAGAAGGTATCTTTGATTTACATCATCAAATATTCTTCTTCTTAATCATAATTCTAACAGTTGTTTCTATGTATTTATTTAAAATAATATTTTCATTTTCTTATAGAAAAGATATACTAGATCTTCTTTCTGAGGCGAATCAATATATATATATACCTGTCTTAAGTCCATATATAGATAAACGTCTAGCTTTAAGAACAAGAGAAGTTCCTCATAACTTATTTCTAGAAATTATTTGGACTATTGTACCAGCTATAGTATTATTATATATGGCTATAAAATCATTTTCGTTACTGCTTGTAGGACAATTTATTCCAGAACCAGCTCTTACTTTTAAAGCAATAGCTCATCAATGGTATTGGACTTATGAATATTCTGATTATATGTTAGATAATAACAATAGCATATTATATGATAGTTATATGCTACCTGAAGAAATATTAAATCCTGGTCAATTTAGACTTCTTGAAGTTGATAATAGAATTGTATTGCCTACTAATACTCATATTAGAATATTAACAACTTCTACCGATGTAATTCATGCTTGGACAGTCCCTTCACTGGGTGTTAAAGTGGATGCTTTACCTGGAAGACTTAATGAAATGAATATATTTATAACTAGACCTGGTGTTTTTTATGGACAATGTAGTGAAATTTGTGGTGTAAATCATGGATTTATGCCTATTGTAATAGAAGCTATAAGTCCGAAAAGTTTTGGTGAATGGATAATGGACTGGTTTTCTAAATTAATATCTCCGAATGTTGATGAAATCGAACACAAAGTAGAGACGATTAAAGAGGAGAAAGTAGAAGAGAAAGCTGAAAATAAGAATGATAGTGTAATTAATGAATACGGTAATGTTACTGATACTCCAGTATATATTGAGTTACATACTGAAAGATTTCCTCGTTTAGATTTTAAGATTCCAGTAGAAGAACCTAAGCCTCATGTTAATAAGTTACTGGAAGGTATGGGAGCACTTAAGCCAGGTATAAGTGGTCATGGTAATCTGAGTCATGCAGAATGGGAATTTTATCAAGGAGACATACATAGAAATCCAAATCTTATTGAACCTAAACCTTTCGATACTCTGAAAGGACTTAGATTTTCTGAGCATCATACGGATCATCATCATTTTTCGAAATTATATGAAGATTCATTAAAAAGCCGTCATATAGATTTAGGATCATTAAAAGATGTTGAACCAGAAAATAAATCTGAAGATAAATAATAATAAATAAAGTATGTTAGTTAATAGAACAATTTAAATAAGATTATACCTACTTTAAATAAATATAATAATATGTTACAAGGAGCTAAATTAATTGGTGCTGGATTAGCTACTATCGGATTAGCAGGTGCAGGAGTTGGAATTGGTACAGTTTTCGCTGCTCTTATTAATTCAATGGCCCGTAATCCTTCATTACAAAAACAATTATTTGCATATGCAATTTTAGGATTTGCTTTAACAGAAGCAATTGCTTTATTTGCTTTAATGATGGCATTTTTAATCTTATTTGCTTTATAATCAAAGTAAATAGGTAATTTAGAATTAATAATCATGGTGAACTATTTCAAAGCCTTATTAGTCTAGTGGTTTATGACATTGCCTTTTCATGGCAGGAGGACGGGTTCAATTCCCGTATAAGGTAATATGATGCGAGTAGAGGGACTTGAACCCTCACGAATACTCATGAGATTCTAAATCTCACATGGCTACCAATTTCATCATACTCGCTGTTAAAGTATATTTTATAACAAGAGAGATGGGACTTGAACCCATAATATACGGTTTTGGAGACCGTTATTTTACCAATTAAACTACTCTCTTAATTATTGGTCAGTTACCTTATTTATTACGTTTAACTCCATATTTCGATCTCGATTTTTTACGATCTTTAACACCTTGTAAGTCATATTTTCCTCTAATAATACGATAACGCACACCGGGAAGATCTTTTACAATACCACCTTTAATTAAAACTGTTGAATGTTGTTGTAAATTATGACCTTCACCTGGTATGTATGCGATTATTGTTTTTCCGCTTGTTAATTTAACTTTAGCTATTTTTCTTATTGCAGAATTTGGTTTTCTTGGTGTAGTTGTAGTTACTTTTAGACATACACCTTTTCTTTGAGGGCATTTAGTCAATGCCTTTTTTTTTGTTTTATGTAATTTTGTTTTTCTTGGTTTTTTTTTTAATTGATTTAGTGTTGTCATTTTTTTATATAATGTTATTATCTAGATAAATATGAAATTAATATATTTATTTCAATTAAAGTATTGATAATATCGTTAATTTTTAAATAATATAAATATGAATAATTCGTTAATAATATTTTATATACATTCACTGTTAATTATTTTATCAGCTACATTGGTAATAGTATCCATAAATCCAATACATTCTGTATTATTTCTTGTTCTTGTTTTTTTAAATAGTTCTGCATTATTAATCTTAATAGAAGCAGAATTCTTAGCAATTACGTTAATCATTGTATATGTAGGTGCAATTGCTGTCTTGTTTCTATTTGTAGTTATGATGTTAAACATTAAAGTTATTGTTTCTAATATTACTATTTTAAGATATTTACCTATTGGAGGTATTATAGGTATTATTTTTTTATTGCAAGTATTACTAATATATAATAAAGCTACTATTTTAAATGAAAATATTAATTTAGAATATATACAGCAAATATATCATTATAACCAAGTTATTAACTGGGATAATAATTTGATGACTAATATACAAATTATTGGACAATATTTATATGTTTATTATTATGATCTATTTTTAATATCTGGTCTGGTTCTTTTAGTTGCGATGATTGGTGCTATTGTTCTTACTATGCATATAAACTATAATATCAAAAAACAACAAGTATTCTTACAGCTTTATAACAAATAATTATTGGATGATTTAATTATCATTTAATAAGATAATGTAATTAAAAAAAAAATATAAAAAAATACATATATAAATAATGACAAACATCATAAATAAAATACTAAGTTTGGATTTCGATCTTAATTATAATTCTGCAAGAGTTGCGTTAATAGCATTTGCTTTCTTTATCGTATTTGTATTAGCTTATAGAGGTGTATTTGTATTAAATGAAGAAGTTTTAGTTGCAATTTGTTTTGTATTATTTATCAGTTTATCTGTCATACTACTTTCAGATGTTGTTAAAGAATCTATTTTTTCAAGATTAGTAACAATTAAAAATAAGTTTTATGATTTACAATTAAATATAAAAAAACAAACAATTGAAGATTATTATTCTCAATTAAATAACAATATATTCAGCGAAATACCTTTTATATTAGATTTTAATCCAGAAGAATTAAATTACAATTCTTATGAATTAGTAATGACTGAGTTATTGAGTCTTATGTCCTTAGAGGAAGAAAACGATTTAGAATTAGATCAAGAATTAGAGTTTGTACTTACTACAACTATATTAGATAACTTACCTGAAGAAAATTTAATAATTACTCGTGATTTCACTGAATTACTGAATCTTGTTAGTATTTATTTCTATTTCGATTATTTATTAACTTCCCAAGATAGTGATATTATTGAAAACAATAACAATCAAATCTATAATTTAACATTAGAATATGTTAAATATAATGAATATAATGATGCAAATATTGTTTTTAATTCATTAGCCAGAGAAACTTTCTTAGCATATGGAGAAAATCTAGGTGTAAATAAGGAGCAATTAGAAGAGATAATGGGGTAATTAGATACTATGTATATATATGAGCTTAATAGGACTTGAACCTATAACTGTTCCGTTATGAGCGGAAAGTTCTAACCGATTGAACTATAAGCTCATTAAATAAATAGGTTAGATAACATAAATGGTAATGTAAAGGACTGCAAATCCTCTAATGATGGTTCAATTCCATCTCTAACCTTAATCAATCTTATGGACGAATTTTGTTAAAATTGGTAATTTATATTTGACATTTTCTAAAACCTCTTTCGCTTGTGCGTAAGTTAAATTATCAAGTTCAAATAAAACTCTACCTGCTTTTACTTTTGATATATAGTATTCAGGATTACCCTTACCTTTACCCATTCTTACTTCAGCGGGCTTTAGACTTATTGGTATATCTGGATATACTCTTATCCATAGTTTTCCTAATTTTTTTGTTTTTCTCATAATTGTTCTACGTACTGCTTCTATTTGTTTTGATGTTATTTTTCCAGGAGTTAATGATTTTAATCCATATTTACCATATGATATTGTATTACATCTTATTGATATTCCTTTTGGTGGATGACCTTTTTGTGCTTTTTTATATTTTGTTTTTTTAGGTACGAACATATAATTATCTTATTATTTAAAGAAAAATTTATTAAAATTTATTTGTTTTATTTCATTAATTATTTTTTTTTTATTTAATGGATTTGATATTTCTGAGGTATATTGGTCAAATTCGTATTTTATTTTTTTATTTTTTATTATTGATTTTGTTTGATATGAATTGCTTAGTGAACTTATTATTATTAATTTATTTGTTATTGGATGTAAACCTTTTCTCATATTATTTTATTATTTAATAATCCAGTATTTTTAATAATATCATTTACTCTTGGAGTTAATATTGCTCCACAAGATATTGACTTTTTTAATATTTTTTTATTTATTAATATATAATTTAAATTATAATTGATTATACCTATTTTTTTACCTAAAATATAATGATTTTTTTTTTGATGTAGTAAAATTATATTATATGCTTTTAAACTATTTATAGTTGTAGATTGTAATGTGATTTTAGTAGCCATATTGTTATTACCAGCTCGATTTAACTATTCCAGGCATTAATCCATTTAATGCTAGTTCTCTTAACATGATTCTTGAAACTTTAAAATCCGAATAAATAGATTTAGGTCTTCCTGATAAAACGCATCTATTATGAACTCTTACGATCGAACTTGATCTAGATAATTTATTTAATGAATACATTGCTTTTATTTTTATATTGTCTGATAATAATGAACTATGTATTATACTTTTTAAACAACGTCTTTTATATTCTAATTTGTTAAACATAACTCTTTTTTTATTGTCTTTTATTAGTGAATATTTCATTTTTTGGTTGAGAAAATGGCATTTGTAGACCACTAAGTAATATTATACTATTTTTTTTATCTTTTGAATTAATATTCATAGTTACATTCATTCCTATCTTTTTATTGAATAATTCATGTAAGAATTCTATTTCAGGGAATATAATTAAATTATCAACAGAAAATGAGTAATTACCTTGTAGATCAAATGAGTTGATTGGTAAACCTTTAAATTCTTGTATGTTTGGGAATACTGTTTTATTTATTCTTGTGATAAAATCGTATAAATTATTTTTACATAATGTCACTTTACAAGCAGTATAGACTCCTTGACGTAAATTAAATGTTGATATTGATTTCTTTGCTTTTATTAATTTAGATTTTTGACTAGATATTAATTCAAGAGCAAGCATTGGCTCTAATAAATTATTTTTATTTTTATTTACATTCGAAAAACCAATATTTAATATTACTTTATTCATTTTTGGTATTTCCATTATATTTTTATTATTTAATTTTAGGATCATATTTGGTCTTATATTGTAATTAAAGTAGTTTTTTAGATTGTTCATTTTTTATAATTTATATAATACTTGATGCAATACTTAATACTTTCATCATTTTTTTTACTCTTAACTCATATGAAACAGGCCCGATAATTCTTGTACCCACAGGGATACCTAATTTATTTACTATAATTATTGCATTCTCATTATATTTTATAGAATTACCATTTTTTCTATTTAATGTTCTTCTTGTTCTTATAATTAATCCTAAAACAACTTGACCTTTATTTATTTTTTTTTTTACTAAAGCTTTTTTAACAGACACAACTATTATATCGCCTACTCTTGCATCGTTTTTTTTACTTTTTTTAAATACTTTAATACATTGGGCGATTTTAGCCCCGCTATTGTCAAATACTTTTATTAGTGTATTAGTTGATATCATTTTTTATTTTTATGCATTTGCCTTTAGTTTAATGTTATACTTTACTTTCTTTACTTTTTTTTATGGATGTTAATAAAAATAACCTAAAAAAATAACGATAATCCATATTATAATATATCTAAAATCTATATATAAACAAGGATTAAATAATATTAAAGTAATTATTGTAACTACTCCAATGAATATTACAAATATATAATGATATATATATCCTGTTTGGAATTTAGTTAATTTAGAAGTTAAATTTAAAACAATGGAAGATAAACCATATGGACCTATTATTTCGATTATACCTCTGTCTATCAGTTTGAACGAAATGTTATATCCAAATGAATATAGTTTTTTTACGATGAATTCATTATATAATATATCGAAAAATAATTTCTTGTTTAAATAAGTATACACAGATATACCTATACTAGAAATGTTCATCTTATATAAGGTCTTCATGAAAAATATATAAAATATAAAGGCCATGAATGCACCTGTAATACTAAATAGAACAGGGATTAATTTTATATAATATGGTATAAATTCAGATTCAAAAATATATATATTTTGAGGTAAACTGAATAAAGAATTACCCCAGAAATTAGTTCCCATACCTATTATCATGTCCTTTGTGATATAACCAATAAATATACTACCGATAACTAATATAACTAAAGGTATTATCATAACAATTGGTGCATCATGCATATTTTCTATAGTAAATCTTAAGGCATTTGTTCTATTAAAGAATGTTAAAATGATAAGACGAAATGAATAAAAAGAAGTAAACAATGCGGATATTGTACCTAACCAATAAGAAAGATTAGAATGTATATGGTAATTAGCATATGCTAACTCTAAGATTACATCTTTAGAATAAAAACCAGTTAAAAAAGGAATACCCATTAATGATAATGAACCTATTAGAATTAATGTATATGTAAAAGGTATTATTTTAACTAATCCACCCATTTTTCTCATATCTTGTTCATCGGATATTGCATGAATTACTGATCCAGCACTTAAGAATAATAAAGCTTTAAAAAAAGCATGATTCATTAAATGGAAAAGGCTAACTGAATAACTTGATATTCCGCATGCAAAAACCATATATCCTAATTGACTACATGTTGAATATGCGATTACTCTTTTTAAATCATTTTGAGCTACCCCAGTAATTGCTGCAAAAAATGCAGTTATTGCACCGATAAAAGTAATTGTAATTAATAGATTATGACTAAATTCTAATAATGGAGAACATCTTATGATCATAAAAACACCAGCAGTTACCATAGTCGCTGCATGAATTAACGCAGAAACTGGAGTAGGACCCTCCATCGCATCTGGTAACCAAGTATGTAATCCTATCTGAGCAGATTTTCCTATAGCACCAACAAATAATAATAAACCTATTATTGTTACTGCATCGAATTCCATATTTAAAAATATAATTTTAAAGTTAAAAATATAATAAGCACTTGAGAAAACAATAGAAAAGTCAATCGATCTAAAAACATAATATATTGCCATAATACCTATAATCAAACCGAAATCACCTACACGGTTAACTACCATTGCTTTTATAGCTGCTTTATTTGCTTGTATTCTTGTATACCAAAAATTAATTAATAAATATGATGATACACCTACACCTTCCCATCCTATAAACATTTGTAGGAAATTATTAGAAGTAACTAAAATAAGCATAGCAAATGTAAATATAGCCAGATATGTAAAAAATCTAGAAATATGCGAATCTTCAGACATATATCCAATTGAGTATATTGTTACCAGAGTTGCGATTAAAGTAACCACTACTAGCATAACAACAGTTAAACTATCAAATATTAGATTATAATTTAGATTTAACAAATCAGATTCAATCCATTTAAATCCTATAATATAGCAAACACTACCTAATATTCCGACCTCGTAAAAAGCAATTGTGGATAATACCGCACTTATCCCTAAACAAGCTACGGTAATTATTTGTGAACCTCTATTTCCAAAATTTCTACCTAACAATCCAGTAAATAACGCAGAAATAATTGGTAACATTAATATAGTTAGATACATCTTCCTATTTTTTTTTATTTTTTATTTAATATTACGTTATTCATAATGTATCTAAAGAACAATCTTAATACTTCATAAAATATGTTTAAAAACAACCATCTAAGTGATATGATCACATCCATTAGAAATGGATATACTGCAAAATTAGTTTATGTGAAGGTATCTAATACAAATTTAAACACTAAAGTATTACAAATACTTATTAAAGAAGGTTATATTAGAGGATATCATATATTAAAAGATGAATTAATTGTCTTATTGAAATATATAAATAACAAATCAGTTATTTTAAATATTCACAACTTATCTACACCAAGCAGTAGACTTTATTTTAAAAAACAAGAAATAAAAGAAAATATAAAAAAGAAAAAATTAAATAAACTTTATATAATCTCTACACCAGAAGGTATAAGATCCTCTAAAAAGTTAAGACATGGAGGAGAAATATTAGTTTCTGTAAATTAATTAAATGTCTAATATCGGTAAAATTCCAATTTTAATACCAAATGATGTAAATATAATGATAGTAGATAATTATATTACCATACAAGGAAATATGGGTATATCAGTCAACTCTTTTCCTAATGGTATTACTATAGCTCAAAAAAATAATTTATTGTACATAAAAACTATTAATAGAGAATATGATGCAGTCTGGGGTACTTTTAGAAGTCTGATTAAAAATATGATTATTGGTGTTACTAAAGGATATATAATCAAGTTAAAAATAATAGGTATAGGATATAAAGCAAGTATTATTAAAAATACTTTAAGGTTAAAAATTGGATACACAAATCCAATGAGAATACGTATTCCTTTGGATGTAAAAATAAAATGTGTTCGTAATACTATCATATATCTTTATAGTTCAAACCTACAAAAAATAAAAGAATTCGCAACATTGGTCAGATCATATAAAAAACCAGATCCATACAAAGGTAAAGGTATTCGCTTTTTTAATGAAGTAGTTGTTTTAAAAGAAGGTAAAAAAAAAACTAAATAGACTATGAATATAATAAGAAAAAATAATAGATCCCTAAAATATAGCCATATGCATAATAAAGAACAACGTAAATTAAAAATAAGTCAAATTAGCAACTATATTCGTAATTTTAATACTAATTACTCAACTTTTAGTTATTTAATGAATCATTCAAATATATGCTTAAATCGTAAAGTTTTATATGATATTAATTTATCAGAATATTACAGTATGAATTCTGTTATATATATTTTAAAGTAATATGTTGTTAATTTTTAATACAAATATACCAAATAAATGCGATATTAGAAATGGTTTAGCTAAAATTAAAGGTATTGGCTTTAAAACTGCCGATATAATATGTAATTCAATGGGTATTGGGAAATATTATACATTTAATCAATTAACATATTCACAAATTAATAGGCTAGTTAAAAATATACAAAATAATTTAAATATTCTCAATAAGCCTAATTTTATAAAAGATTTTAAATTATCTCATGAACTTGTTAGATATGAAAACCTTAGAGTAAAAACTTATATAGATATCAAATCATATAAAGGATGGAGACACTTGAAAGGTTATCCTGTTCGTGGACAAAGGACACGTTCTAATTCATCTAGCCAAGAGTTATTATATAGAAGTAGACTTTCTGCTTATATGCAAAATAAAAACAGAAGATAATCAATTGCACATGACAATATAGTTTAGCAGGTTATAACATTGGAATCATAATCCAGATGTCAAAGGTTCAATTCCTTTTATTGTCATAAATTTATAATGTATATTATATATAATAAAATTAATAATATAAAAAAATGATTATAGAATTAATTAGTTATTTAAACTTGGCAATTATTTTGTTCGTCTTAGGAACATGTGGTATATTTTTAAACCGTAAGAATATAATTATAATGTTAATGTCAATTGAGTTAATATTGTTATCGGTTAATTTAAACTTTATTATTTTTTCTATATATCTTGATGATGAAATTGGTCAATTATTTGCATTATTTATACTTACAGTTGCTGCTGCTGAATCAGCAATTGGATTAGCTATACTCGTTGTATTATATCATGTAAGAGGGACTATTGCTGTTCAATTTTTAAATATTATTAAAGGATAGATATGTTACTAAAAACTTTTAATCCAATTACACCTTCTAATAGACATCGTTCAATTACAATTCGTTCTAATTTATGGAAAGGTAAATCTATAAATAAATTAACCGTTGGTTTATCTAAAAAAAGTGGTCGTAATAATTTAGGTCGCATCACTGTATTTACTAAAGGAGGAGGACATAATCAAAGTTATCGTAAAATTGATTTTAAACGTTCATTAATTAATATCTCAGCAATTATAATTCGTATTGAATATGATCCAAATAGATCGTGTTTTATATCGTTAATTGCTTATAAAAATGGTGTTCTATCATATATAATAGCACCCAAAAATATGAAAGAAGGTGATGTAATATTATCAGGACTAAATGTGGAATCTAAAATAGGTTACTGCTGCGCATTAAGAAATATACTTGTTGGAACAGCAATACATAACATAGAATTGATACCTGGAAGAGGCGGTCAAATTGCTAGGGCGGCAGGTAATTTTGCTTTATTAATAAGTAAGCGTAAGGATGGGTATTGCTTATTACGTTTAAAATCCGGAGAGTTACGTTTAGTATCTTCGTTATGCTTTGCTACGATAGGTATAGTTTCAAACATAGAGAATATGAACGTGATACATGGTAAGGCTGGACATTCAAGATGGAAAAACAAGAGACCTTCTGTTAGAGGTGTAGCTATGAATCCTGTGGATCATCCGCATGGTGGAAGAACAAAAGGTGGTAGACCTTCAGTAACACCATGGGGGTTACCAACTAAAGGTAGACGTACTCAAAGAAAGATTAACAAGCTAATTATAAAAAAAAGATATAACTAATATGAATAGATCAATCTGGAAAAAGTCTTTTATAGACAATTCACTAATAAAAACACTAAATAATATTCCTAAAAATTTGAAAATTTATTCAAGAAGATCGACAATATATCCGCAATTTTTAAACAACACCGTAAATATTTATAATGGACAGAAATTTATTCAAATTAAAATAACAAATGAGATGATTGGACATAAATTTGGTGAATTTGCATTAACGAGGGTTCCTCATCAATACAAAGTAAAAAATAAAAAAAAGAAAAAATAATAAATAAAAAGTAACAAATAATGAAATACATCCCTAATAGCTCAGTTGGTTAGAGCGAATGACTGTTAATCATTAGGTCGTAAGTTCAAATCTTACTTGGGGAGAATGATGTCAGGGTATATAGCTCAGCTGGTTAGAGCAGCAGACTTTTAATTTGTTGGTCTTGGGTTCAATTCCCAATATACTCATCATTGCTCACTTGGTGGAATTGGTAGACACGGTGGACTTAAAATTCACTTCTTTCGAGATTATAGGTTCAAGTCCTATAGTGAGTATATTATGGACTTATAGCTCAGTTGGTTAGAGCTCTCGCTTGATAAGCGTGATGTCAGTAGTTCAAGTCTACTTAAGTCCATATTAGTTTTATAATTACGTTATTGAACACAATTAGTGTAAATTACATACTACAATTATAGACCACCCCACCAATATATAGTTATAAATAAAAATAACCATACTACATCCACAAAATGCCAATACCATGCTGCTGCTTCAAAACCAAAATGATGTTTATCAGTAAAATGATAATTAATTAAACGAATTAAACAAACTATTAAAAAAGTCGTTCCAATTAACACATGTACTCCGTGAAAACCAGTAGCCATGTAAAAAGTACTTCCATATATACCATCAGATATTCTAAAAGGAGCCTCCACATATTCCATTATCTGTAATCCAGTGAAACATACACCTAATATAACTGTTAATAATAGCGAATATATCGCTTGATGTCTATTCCCAGCCAATATTGCGTGATGAGACCATGTAATAGTTACTCCAGAAAGGACTAAAATTAAAGTATTAAGTAAAGGTACATCCCAAGGACTAAATACTTCTATCCCTTTCGGAGGCCAAATTGCTCCTATTTCAATAGTTGGAGCAATACTTGATGCGAAAAATGCCCAAAAGAACGCAAAAAAGAACATAACTTCAGTAGTAATAAATAATATAACACCATATCTAAGCCCTAATTGCACCATCAGGGTATGATGTCCCTCGTATGTTGATTCTCTGATAATATCACGCCACCATACAAATAAAGTGTAGATTAAACTCACTAATCCAAATAATAATATAAAAGGACCATTTTTAAAAGAATGCATAGACATTACTCCCCCTATTGTTAGAATCAATGCTGATACTGCACCAACTAAAGGCCACGGGCTAACGTCAACAAGATGATAAGGATGATAAGAAATACTATTGTATTTTTCAATTTTTGTCATAGTGTTTTATTGTTTTGTTTTTATTTAATTACATTATTAGACTTTGTTTTTATTAATAATGAAACTTTACCACACAAACCGACCATTACCATTTTTTTTCTTTTTTTTTTACGTAATAAAATTCCTTTTATTGTGTATCTATTCATTTTATAATAATAGAATAATACACGTAATTTATATCTCTTTAATTTTTTAGATTCTTTCTTTTTTATTCTATATCTAAATGATTTTGTATCTATAATTGATTCTCCTCTATTATTTTCAGTAGAGTAAAAAAAAATATTTAAGTTATTTTCTAATATCTTATCGGGGTAAATATTCGCTTCTTTAACAGGGATTTGTATTGGAGCATGTATTCCTGTATTTATATTTAATAAGTTATTATTAATTTTAACTGTATTAGACTTTATATAGCATTTATTTATAAGATTAATTGCTGAGATATTAATTAATGAACGTTTAAAATCAATTTTACGATAACTTTGATTATGTCCTCCTCCTTTAGTAAATACAGTGATGCGACCTAAATTATTACGACCACTTTTTTTAGATAAACCAACGGTTAATTTATTTATAGATTTACCTTTCCATAAATTAGAACGAATTGTAATTGAACGATGTCTATTAGAAGGTGTAATTGGATTAAAAGTTTTTAGTAACATATCTATCCTTTAATAATATTTAAAAATTGAACAGCAATAGTCCCTCTTACATGATATAATACAACGAGTATAGCTAATCCAATTGCTGATTCAGCAGCAGCAACTGTAAGTATAAATAATGCAAATAATTGACCAATTTCATCATCAAGATATATAGAAAAAATAATAAAGTTTAAATTAACCGATAACAATATTAACTCAATTGACATTAACATTATAATTATATTCTTACGGTTTAAAAATATACCACATGTTCCTAAGACGAACAAAATAATTGCCAAGTTTAAATAACTAATTAATTCTATAATCATTTTTTTATATTATTAATTTTATTATATATAATATACATTATAAATTTATGACAATAAAAGGAATTTCTATAAACAAACAATCTAATAAACAAATAAAATTTAAAACAAATAAATACATAAAATATAAAATTTTTAATATTTATATAAAAACAACGTTAAATAACACGTTCATAACTTTAACAGATATAAAAGGTCAAATAAAGGCGACATGCTCAGGAGGTAAATTAGGATATAAAGGATCAAAAAGATCTACAGTATATGCAACAGAAAATATACTTTTAAAAATATTAAAAACATGTTTAAATAGTGGAGTTAAAAAAGTACAGTTATTTTTCAATGGTATAGGTAAACCCAAAAAAATGTTTATAAAGCTGATAAGAAAAAACGGGATCAAGATCATAGCTTTAAACGATATAACGCCAATTCCATATAATGGTTGTCGTTTACCAAAAAAAAGAAGAGTTTAAATATTATGCCTAATGCCAGAATTGAACTGACAACACACTGCTTACAAAACAGTAACTCTACCAATTGAGCTAATTAGGCATCAAAATAATAAAAATAATAAAATAACAAGATAACAACATGATTATATTTTTAATAATAACTAAAATAATAACAATTGTTCTTCCGTTACTTCTTACAGTAGCATATCTAACTTTAGCGGAGAGAAAAATATTATCAGGAATACAAATACGTAAAGGACCAAATGTGATAGGTTTCTATGGTGTATTACAACCATTAGCTGATGGATTAAAATTATTACTAAAAGAAACTATTATCCCAAATCGTGCGAATACAATAATATTTATAATAGCCCCAATGATAACATTTACACTTAGCTTAATTGGATGGGCTATTATCCCATTTGATAAAGGTATAGTACTAGCAAATCTGAACATTGGTATACTATACGTATTTGCAATTTCATCTCTTGGTGCATACGGTATAATAACATCAGGATGGTCAAGTAACTCTAAATATGCATTCTTAGGATCTCTAAGATCTGCTGCACAAATGATTTCCTATGAAGTGTCAATAGGTTTAGTGATTATATCGGTATTATTATTAAGTGGTTCATTAAACTTAACTCAGATAGTCCTAGCACAAAAGGAAATATGGTATATAATACCTCTATTCCCTCTATTTATAATCTTTTTTATATCAATTCTTGCAGAAACAAACAGACCACCTTTTGATTTACCAGAGGCAGAAGCTGAATTAGTTAGTGGATATAACGTAGAGTATTCTGGTATGGGGTTTGCATTATTCTTTTTAGGGGAGTACGCAAACATAATATTAATGAGCTCACTATGTGTCGTACTATTTATAGGAGGATGGCTACCTTTAATAGAATTACCATTTATTTCAAATATCATATGGTTTAGTTTAAAAGTACAAATATTCTTATATTTATTCATCTTAGTACGTGCAACTTATCCACGTTATAGATATGATCAGTTGATGAGACTTGGTTGGAAAATATTTTTACCTATATCCCTTGCCTGGGTTATATTTATTTCAGGGCTATTGATTTCCTTCGACTATTTAATATAATTTGCGGATATTTAAACAAAATCCCATATTATCTCAGATTAACGCGATGGTAGGAACTTATCCTTCTCCTTCAAATATAACGTATTGGTGGAGTTTTGGTTCTTTAGCTGGTTTATGTCTTGTAATACAAATAGTTACAGGAATTCTTCTTGCGATGCATTATACTCCAAATGTGAACATGGCATTTGTGAGTGTAGAGCATATAATGAGGGATGTTAATTATGGATGGTTACTACGTTACGTTCATGCAAATGGTGCTTCAATGTTTTTTATTGTAATTTATTTACATATGTTTAGAGGACTTTATTACGGTTCTTATTTATATCCAAGACAGTTAGTGTGGTCTATAGGAGTTGTAATATTCCTAGCTACTATGGCAGCAGGATTCCTAGGATACGTTTTACCATGGGGTCAAATGAGTTTCTGGGGAGCAACTGTTATTACTAATCTATTCGGAGCTATTCCTATAATTGGTGAATATGTAGTTCACTGGTTATGGGGAGGATTCTCGGTTGATAATGCAACGTTAAATAGATTCTTCAGCTTACATTATTTTGTACCTTTCATCGTAGCTGCGTTATCAGGACTTCACTTAGTTATGCTTCATATTCCTAGATCAAACAATCCGCTTGGAATACGTAGTATTAATGACAGTATACAATTTCATCCTTATTTTACAGTTAAAGATATATTAAGTGTTGTTTTATTTCTAGGTTTTTTTTTAACATTTGTATTCTTCTATCCTAATATGTTAGGACATCCGGATAATTATATCCCAGCCAATCCAATGGTAACTCCTCCCCATATAGTACCTGAATGGTATTTTTTACCTTTCTATGCAATTCTAAGAAGTATACCTGATAAATTAGCAGGAGTTATCGCGATGTTTGGTGCAATATTAGTATTGTTATTTTTACCACTATTAAATGTATCCAATGTTCGTAGTTCTTGGTTCAGACCTTTACACAAGCCCTTCTTTTGGTTATTTGCTATAAATGGTTTAATTTTAGGATGGATAGGAGGTAATCCTGTAGAAGTTCCTTATGTTCAAATAGGTCAAATTGCTACTGCATACTACTTTATGTATTTTTTAATTATATTACCTATAATAGCAAAAATAGAATCATCTATTCATAACAAAATATTATAGAAATAGTCTGGATAGCTCAGTTGGTTAGAGTGAGAGACTGAAAATCTCTTTGTCAGTGGTTCAATTCCACTTCCAGACATAAAAAAGGTAATTAGCTTAATGGTAGAGTATCTCGCTTACATCGAGAATGTTAATGGTTCAAATCCGTTATTACCTAGAAATTATTATTAATATATGAATAACTATATTGAATACACAAAACCAATTAATATACTATTAAAATCCACAAACGTTATAATGTGGGTCTTTTTTATAATTATAACCTTAATATCTGCAAGTTTTTATATAATATTTGGATATATATCTAATGATTTACAACAAGGACAAAATTATATGATTTTATACATACATGTACCGTCAGCATGGATGGCGTTAATGATTTATTTATTTATATCCATAAGTTCTGGTGTTTATTTAATCAATCGGAATCCTATAGTGCATATATTTACAACAGGGGGTTTATATCTTGGATCTATTTTTACATTAATTACTTTAGTAACAGGTTCCCTATGGGGTAAACCAATGTGGGGTACTTATTGGGTTTGGGATGCAAGATTAACATCTGTTTTTATTTTATTTATAATATATATCATCAATATATTTATTAATATATCTGATAAAAATAATAACCGAGCTGTTACTTCATCCATTATAGTCTTAGTGGGATTAATAAACATACCAATAATAAAAGCATCCGTCGAATGGTGGAGCACTTTACATCAACCATCAAGCATATATCAATTAAATAGTGCGATTCATGCCTCTATGTTGATACCGTTATTATATATGACTATTGCATTTTTATTAATTTATTTATTATTATTATTAATATACCTAAGAAACGAGATTATTAAAAGAAAAACCGAGTTTTATAAAATATACCATAAAAAATAAACGAGTGATAATAGGACTTGAACCTATGACCTTTAGGTTATGAGCCTAATGAGCTACCGTCTGCTCCATATCACATTATAAATAGGGGTTGTAACTCAATTGGTTAGAGTGTCTGCTTTGCAAGCAGGAAGTTACGAGTTCAAATCTCGTCATCTCCAAATAAATTCTATATAGATAAAAAACTATTACTATTAATCACTTATTAATTATCAGAATGTAGCGCAGTTTGGTAGCGTATCTGTTTTGGAGATAGATGGTCATAGGTTCAAATCCTATCGTTCTGAGTAATGTATAATATATAACATATAATGGGTGAATGTCTGAGTGGCTTAAAGAAGCAGTTTTGAAAACTGTAGTGTTTTTATTTTAACAACACCGTGGGTTCGAATCCCTCTTCACCTGACAAAGATCAAACAGAATCATATAAAAAGCTTTAAGAGTTAAATTAGTATGATTTAGCATATAAATATTACTATTTTTTTACACATCACCTATTTAGTTATAGTCTATAACAACTCTTAATATAGAAGAACTTGTTTTAAGTTTAAATTCCTACTTAATATGCATTCAGCAGTTATTTATTCTATAGGTGACTACCAAGCGATGCTTTTGATAAAACAACTTGTACATCAGAGCTATATTCACCCTGGTCCTCTCGTACTAAGGTTAAGTACTTTCAATTCTTCAACACCAGTGGTAGATAGGGACCGAACTGTCTCACGACGTTCTAAACCCAGCTCACGTACCACTTTAATTGGCGAACAGCCAAACCCTTGGAATCTTCTTCAACTCCAGGATGTGATGAGCCGACATCGAGGTGCCAAACGGTCTTGTCGATATGAGCTCTTAAAGACCATTAGCCTGTTATCCCCAGCGTACCTTTTATCCGTTGAGCGATGGCCTTTCCACTTAGAAACCACCGGATCATTATGGCCGACTTTTAGTCTCTGCTTAACTTGTTAGTTTTACAGTCAGGCAGGCTTATGCCATTATACTCTACTATTGATTTCCAACCAATATGAGCCTACCTTTGCACATCTCCGTTACTTTTTGGGAGATGACCGCCCCAGTCAAACTACCAACTATACAATGTTCAATATTTAAATAATTAAATTATTGTTTTAGCCTTAATAGATTCAAAGAGTGGTATTTCACTTTTCGTCTATACCTCAACTCTCATCAAAGTATAGACTCCCACCTATTACTACACATTGAACTATTAAAAGCAATATATAGATATAGTAAAGGTGCATGGGGTCTTTCCGTCTAGCCACTGGAACTCCGCATCTTCACGGAGAATTCAATTTCATTGAGTTAATATTGGAGACAGTAGGGAAGTCATTACGCCATTCATGCAGGACGGAACTTACCCGTCAAGGAATTTCGCTACCTTAGGACCGTTATGGTTACGGCCGCCGTTTACTAGGACTTAAATTCGAAGCATTAACCTCTCCTCTTGATCTTCTAGCACCGGGCAGGCGTCAAACCCTATACTTCATCTTTCGATTTTGCAGAGTTTTGTGTTTTTATTAAACAGTTGCTACCCTCTGCTCTGTGCCGCCAATTTATTTTTATAAACTGGCACTCCTTCTTCCGAAGTTACGGAGTTATTTTGCCGAGTTCCTTCAATATTATTATCTCAATCACCTTAGTATACTCTACTAGTTCACCTGTGTTGGTTTTGGTACGGTTTATTTTGAATGTTTTTTCCTGAAACATTTATTTATTGACAGAAAAATTCGATTATTTTATCAATAAATAAATATTTGTTACTTATCAATAGTTTTTAATAAAAAAAATATACCCATCGACTATTACTTTCGTATTGATCTTAGGGACCGACTAACTCTAGGCTGTTTATCAATGCCAAGAAAACCTTGAACTTACGGTGACAATGTTTGATTGTTTATTACTACTCATGTTAGCATTATCAATTTTGATTTATCCATAGATGTTTCACAACACTACTTCACATAATTACAAAACGTTCCACTACCATTATATAATTCATAGTTTCGGTAAATTACTTTAGTCCATATACATTTTCGGTACTATATTATCTTAACCAATGAGCTGTTACGCTTTCTTTAAGGAATGGCTGCTTCCAAGCCCATCTTTTGGTTGTCTTCATATTATAATATCCTTTATCCACTGAGTAATTATTTCTGGACCTTAACTAATGATCTGGGCTGTTTCCCTCTTGACTATGAACCTTCGCGCTCACTGTCTGTCTATTGTATATATAATATTCGTATTATGAGTTTCGTTAAATTTGGTAAGATTAAAAATCCCCCTAGTTTATCGAGTGCTCTACCTCAAATATTTTAATAAGATACAATGCTTTACCTAAATAAATTTCGTGGAAAACCAGCTATCTTCAAGTTTGATTAACCTTTCACCCCTAACCACAAATCATCACAATCTTTTGCAACAGATACGTGTTCGGTCCTCCCATATTTATTACAATATTTTCAACCTGTTCATGGCTAGATCACTTGATTTCGGGTTTTATTAAATTAACTGATCGTATTTTTATTACTCGCATTCACTACGCCTACATCTATTGATTTAAGCTTGCTAAATTAATAAACTTACTAACCCATTATGCAAAAGGTACGCCATCACAATATAATACTGTTCTGACTGCTTGTAAACATTCTGCTTCAGGATCTATTTCACTCCTAATTGGTTCTTTTCATCTTTCCCTCACGGTACTTGTTCACTATCGGTTATTGATTAGTATTTAAACTTAGATGGCGGTCCACCTATATTCAAACAAGATTTTACGTGTCTCGTCTTACTTTATATTAAATATAATTGATTATTCTTATACAGGACTATCACCTTCTATGGTCAGATTTTCCAATTCTATTCTATTTTATTATATTTAATTTGTTTAAAATCCGCATTCGCTCACCACTACTAACGGAATCTCTGTTGATTTCTTTTCCTTTAGTTACTAAGATGTTTCAGTTCACTAAGTTTTTACTATACATTTACTAATAATTGTACAGTTTTATGGTTTCCCATTCGGAGATATATGGTTCATATTTTATAATCCCCATATCATTTCGTTAATTATCATTAACGTCCTTCATTCTATCAATACCTAGACATCCACAAAATGCTCTTTTTTTGCTTTAAATAATTATATTCTGTTTGATCTTTTTAAATTCTTTTTACACTTATTTAAT